AGAATTTACTAGAAATAGAATAGCATTTCAATTTATCTATTTAATAGAAATAGAGTTTCAATTTTTAATTTAATATAATAAAAACTAGAAATATAATACAATTTCAATTTAATATAAATAGAATATATTCAACTAATTATCTAATTCTACTAATATAGTAATCTAGAATATTTATTCTAATATTAATAATATTTGTTTTCTATTTTATTTCGCAAGAATTGACTAATGAATCTCTTAATTTGATTCGGAATTACGAAAGTCTAAGTAGATGGTATAGATGAAAAATTAATTTCCTTTTCTATCTATACCACTACCACTCTTATTTTATTAGTGCTGTGGAAAATTTATTATGATAATGATTAATAAATGATTTTTTAAAAAAATCAATAAAAAAATTCTCAATTGAACTTATTCTTTCATTTTGTATTTTTTTTTATGCTCCTATCTTTCAAAAAATTGAACTTAGGAAAGTGCTTTTGCTTTACAAGCATATGTATAAAAAAGTTTATTTAGCTCCTTCATGCCTACTATAACTAGTTTTTTCGGTTTTCTACTAGCTGCTTTAACTATAACCTCAGTTCTATTTATTGGTCTGAGCAAGATACGACTTATTTGAAATTAATTGAATGAACAGTTTATAAAAAGAAAAACAAAACAAAAATTTTCTGTAGTATTCCACCTAGTCTCTAGTTCTTTACCGTGTACGTTTCCAATTCTTGGTTATTGAGATTTCTGGTCAATATGGCTTAATATTTAAGGATAGATATTACCTCTCTTTTTCAAAAAAAAAAATTGAAATGATTGAAGTTTTGCTCTTTGGAATTGTCTTGGGGCTAATTCCTATTACTTTGGCGGGATTATTTGTAACTGCATATTTACAATATAGACGTGGTGATCAGTTGGACCTTTGATTAATTTTGATTAATATTAATTAACACCGTGCTTTTTTTGACCTTCTTCGGATTAAAGAAAGGAGGAGGTCAAATTCAGAGTGCTCTTATATTTTTCCGTATAAATTTTGAACTAACAAACCAAAAAGAGAATCACGCTCTGTAGGATTTGAACCTACGACATTGGGTTTTGGAGACCCACGTTCTACCGAACTGAACTAAGAGCGCTTTCTTGTCTCAATCACAAAAAAGGAGACTGTAAGTAAAAAAGAGTCTTTTTTTTTTTTTACCTCTACTCGATTTTGAATGCTTATACTATATATAGAGAATATGATATATATTAAAAATTGAGAGTATGTCCCATTTTCAATTTTAATTAATCTCAATTGATCCTTTGTTATTGCTCAGAGACGAAGTAATCGATAGGGATGACAGGATTTGAACCCGTGACATTTTGTACCCAAAACAAACGCGCTACCAAGCTGCGCTACATCCCTTTGTAATTCATTTATAATGTTATTGTAAATAATACCTGTTTTGTTTTCCACATACTTTATTTCATTTTGATATCCATTATCATTTTTTCTTTTTGATCTCATATCATATATTATATAATAAGAAACTTACGCAAATTTCGTTAATGCTCGAGAAAAAAAAAGGCGGCGCTTTCTTTTTTAAGTTTAAGAAAAAGAAAATCTTATCTATGAAATTGTTGTACATTTTATTTTAATTTGAATTAGAGATTCCGTGTACAAAACAAATGCAAATTGCCTTGAATTACATAGAATCGGATTCTGTATCTATTAGAATTATGTATTAGAATAAAATAAAGAGTAGTTATTACAATAAAGAAACAATAAAGAAGGAGGATTCCAAATGCGAAATCTAAAAACATATCTATCCGTGGCACCGTTAATAAGTACTCTATGGTTTGCGTCTTTAGCAGGCCTATTGATAGAGATCAATCGTTTTTTCCCCGATGGATTGACATTGCCTTTTTTTTCATTCTAGTTATCAACGCGTGGGGGAGAGGGTGAAGAAGATTAGAGATACAATTAAATATCTGTGATTACTACCCCCCTCCTCTTTTTTTTTTATTTAATTTGAATAAGTTAGAAAAGAAAAAAAAGTGGATTCAATTTCAGTAAAACTCGGAACTCGGGGTCCGCGCTTCCAGTGAAAGTAACTTCAATTAAATTAAAATTAAGAGAAGGTAGTTAGAAATGTAGTTAGTGTAACAGTATTCTACCAGACGCTTAAATGAATTACTGTGATTCTCATCGAAACTTCTAATTGAGATAGAGTTTAAAATCTTTGTATTACTTATTATTAATATAATTAGAACTATATTAGTTGCAATGAAATTTTTGATAATTTGGATTTCGAGTTAGCAACTTCACTTCTTTTTCCTTCCTTTCTTCGTTCCTTCAGATCGGAAAATAGAAGAGTTGAATGAATAAAAAATCCAAAAATCCCAAGGAGGTTTATGGCCAAGGGGAAAGATGTTCGAGTAAGGATTATTTTAGAATGTACCGGTTGTGTTCGAAAGAGTGTTAATAAGAAATCAACAGGCATTTCGAGATATATTACGCAAAAGAATCGACACAATACGCCCAGTCGATTGGAATTGAGAAAATTCTGTCCCTATTGTTACAAACATACAATTCACGGGGAGATAAAGAAATAGATGGAATCTATCGCTTGCGTGTCACCTTTTCAAGGAAGATGACAATAATATAAAGAAGATATTAAGTATAGAATAATATAGTATAGAAAGAATCCTATAGAATCTTATCGAATATATATTCGAAATTCGAATTATATCTATTTCTATATATAGATAATATATATAGATAAATAGAAATAACTAGATTTTAAATAAATATTTTAAATAAATAGAGAAATATATTCTATTGAATAAGAATATATTCTATTAATTAAAATATTCTATTAAATAGAATATTATTATATTAATAGAAATATATAATTAAAATAATTTAATAGAAATATATAATTAAAATAAAAAAAAAAAAAAAAAACAAATCCTATTTCTGAATTCGAAATCATTTTTGATCCAATTGAACGAAATAGGATTTTTGAAATAAGGAATAAACAAACCATGGATAAATCCAAACGACTTTTCCCTAAGTCCAAGCGATCTTTTCGTAAGCGTTTGCCCCCGATCCAATCGGGGGATCGAATTGATTATAGAAACATGAGTTTAATTAGTCGATTTATTAGTGAACAAGGAAAAATATTATCTAGACGGGTGAATAGGTTGAGTTTAAAACAACAACGATTAATTACTATTGCTATAAAACAAGCTCGTATTTTATCTTTGTTACCTTTTCTTAATAATGAAAAAAAATTTGAAAAAAAGCGAGTTGGTCACTCTAACTACTGATCTTAGAACCAGCAAGCAAAATAGGCTTACTCAAATTGAAATGGGATCACAATTCCAATTCTAATTGAACCATAGATTGATGTTTTGTTCAAAAAAAAAAAATGAAAATCAAAATTTGATTTTCGTGTCGTAAGAAAAAAAAACGAATTGGGGGAGAAGAAACTTTTTTTTATTGAATGTTTTGTTTAGTTTGACTACTTTACTTGATCATATTATCATCATATTTTATCGTACGAGTTTCTATTCTACCTTCATTTCTATTCTATCTTCCCGGAATTTCTTGAAAAGAAATTCCATGTAAAAAATTCTATGGATTCCTTACAATTTCCTTATTTTCTAATGTCATTGGAAATCGTATAAAGACAATTCCTATTTAATATAGCTATTTGTGCAAGTATTTTACGATTAAGAAGCAATTGTCTCTTGTACAGATTATTAATTAATCCGCTATAACTATAGGATACCTTGTTTTCGCGAATTATTGCATTTATCCGAGTGACCCACAAACGACGAAAAGTTCTTTTCTGTCTATCTCTATCCCGATGGGCCGAAACCAAAGCTCTTATTTTTTGTTGAGTAATACTTCGAGTAAGTCTTGAATGAGCCCCCCGAAAGCTTGATACGAATAAACGAATTTTTGTTCTACGTCTCCGGGCTATATATCCTCGTCTAATTCTGGTCATTGAGTACACGAAACTTTGATGAATAACTAATTTGTTTCTTTTCTTTCAGTTATTCTTTTTCCCCTTTTCTATAATAACAAAACGGATTTTTCCAATGTATAAAATAATAATTCCAACGGCTTTTGCTACTATAACCTTCCCAACCACGATTTTTTTTTTTGGAGACATTTCGTCTCGAAATAAGAATAAGAAACTGTATTGATATTAGGTCTCAAACACAAACAAAAATATAATAAATAAGCAGTAAATAGAAATAGATAAATAGTGGGTTCCATAGTTTCTATGGTTACTTCTTAAACGGTGAGGTCTTCTCTATACACCGGAGCCCCTCCTGCATTTAATCATTGAATCAATGCTATTGTTAACGTGTACAGTTCACATTCTTTTGCTCTACCTATGAATTCTCCAGTAATAGGTCTTTCACAAGGAAATCTATCTATTATAGTAACGGTATTTAATTATGAGGATTAGCTAATTCGTTGACCCTCTTAGTCCGTTCTTGCAAGAGTAGGGGCATAAATTTTCAGCCTGTTAACTTTTAATAAGATTTTCCCTGCTTAATGGATAATCATTTGTTACCAATGGGAAATTCTTTCTTGTTTTAAATTGAAAATTGAGGTGATTGAATTTGCACCAATGAAACCATAAATTTGATACACAATAGACGAATGTGATAGATCTTTTTTTTTTTTAGATAATGAAAGGCATTCTTCTATTCTATCCTATTCATCCGTACTGACACAGATAGTGGAAAAATTTTTTCTTTCTTTTGTCTCTTTTGTCCAAGCTCATGATCTAAACAAGTCGCACATACACCCTAGTACATGTTCCTCGGCGCTGAGGACATCCCCCAAGAGCGGGGGATTTGGTAACGTTTCTAATTGGCTGTCGTGTGTTTCTAATAAGTTGTTTAATAGTTGGCATTTTGAATCGTATGCATAATGGGCTGGTTTAGATCGATCGTAACCGTATGATTCTGAATTTTTTCTATATTAAATAATAGAATATTAAATTAATAGAATATTAAATCGAAATTTCGGTAAAAAAAAAAATATCAAATCGCGATTTGCATGAAATTTCTTCTATTTCTTATGCAACTGCTATAAGATCAACAATTCCATGAGCTTGGGCTTCTGTTGCTGACATAAAAACATCTCTTTCCATGTCTTCGGATACAACCCATAAGGGTTTTCCCGTTCTTTGTGCATAAATCCTTGTGATGATTTCACGCAGTTTCAGTAGTTCTTCTGCTTCCAGGACAAATTCTGCTATTTGTGCCTGATAAAAACCAGCAATAGGTTGATGAATCATTACCCTGATCATATAAGAAAAAAAGGTTTAGTCTAGCTCCCATAATATAAATATTATAATAAATAATAGAAATATAATAAATAAGAAGGGTCCGGGAAGAGATAAAAAAGAATAAGAAAAGACGATAGAATTGAACAACCGTACAGGCATTGTTATTGTTTGTACATTGCATACGGCTTCACACTAGAATTCACTTTTATTTTACCTTTCATCGAAAAAAATCTAGGCTTAAATCAGTAAATGCTCCAATAACCACCCTTTCCTTGGGAAGAGGTAAAAAGAAAAAATACTATGGTGGTCCCGTTGCTTTATTTTATCAGTGATTTAGCAATCCCAAAGTTTCTTTTTTTTTTTTTTTAGTTGAAAAAAAAAATAATATTATTATATTTATAATAGAACCTTTTTTTTGTACTCTTTCATAACATAAATAGTGTTAAGAGCCCTCCGGTGCGAAAACAAAAATGTTTGTGACGCTGAAAGAGGTTCCTGATAGAATAAAATCAGAAAGGCCCTTAATATCCCATACGACTCTTTCGATACATAATCTACTGTTTAAAAAAAATTTCTTATATCTATATCGAATTCGAAATGCCATGCTATTATTACTTAATATTTATATTTCATATGGCGAAGGCATAGTTTTTTTTCTTTCAAATAAAAACCCATTGGCGCCAAGCATGAGGGAATGCTAAACGTTTGGTAATTTTTCCTCCGACCAGAATAAAAGATCCCATTGAAGCAGCTAATCCCATGCATATTGTTTGTACATCTGGTCGCACAAATTGCATAGTATCATAAATAGCTACTCCGGGTATTACCCATCCGCCAGGAGAGTTTATAAACAAATACAAATCTTTGGCCTCGCTCTCTATACTCAGATATACCATAAGACCAATAAGTTGATTCGAGATCTCACTATCAACACCTTGACCTAAAAAAAGTAACCTTTCTCGATAAAGTCGGTTGATTAGGATAAAATTCTATCCTCTAGAAACCGTACATGCACCTTTTTATGCATACGGTTCACCAAAAATAACGAAAATAAAAAAAAGAATCAATGTTTAGATTCTAGCCCTGCTTTTTTTTGATAGTGAGTACTTTGTTAACCTTTATTTTGAATATTTATTTTGAATGCGGGGGCTTTTCTTCTATTTTTTAAGAAAGATGAGTTTTGACGCGTTTACTTACAAAAAAATTAATTAAACTTATCAAATTAACTTCTTATTGATGTATTCGTTCATCGTGATTGAATTCAAATCACGATGGCATTCTCTTGTTCCTGAGTGGGCTTCTTCAATTCTTTTAGGTTTGTGCGCTACTCCGAGTAAAGATCTGCCCGATTTTTATTTGCACATATAGGGCAAATGCTCTAATACCGCGTCTTTTTGTTACAACTACAACTTCGTTTTTTTTAATTCATTTAATGTTTCTGTCAAATATTTGACGTATTCATTATATTATTTTATTCGATTGAATATGATTTTCAGTTCGAATCAAAATTTATAAAAAATTTCTAATAAATTTCTAATATAGAATATGATACAAATAGTAATGATAATAGATATATTACCAATTGGATTTGCTAAACGGAGTCTGGATATTTCATTTTGTTGGTCTAAACAAGGCAACCATAAAGTATTCTAATTGATAATATTAATTTGAGTACCTCAAAAGCATAGATTTAATTGAACTTGATTGCACTTCACGCTTCAAATTTTTGATGAGTTAATCAATCTTTCTTGGGCGAAACAGAGGGATATCTCAATCGGGTGAGAGAACGGGGGAATTCCGTATGACCCAATATATCTGACAAGTCGCACTATAAGTCAATCCAAAGTGAATCGTCTTCTCCAGGATGTCGAAAAGGGACTTTTGGGACACCAATAGGCATTAAATGAAAGAAAAAAGATTAAGTACTCTATTTCACTTTGAGATGAAAACGTAACAATGAATTTTTTGTTTTAAGAATATTGACCTTTATAATTTACTAATATTTTCGTAATATTTTGTAATATTTTATACGTGGATTTCTATTAGAATTTCTATTTAGAATTTAGAAAAATTTTATAAAAATAGAAAAAAGAAATATATAAAATATTAAGGAAGACAAATCGAATAGAGTCAAATTATTACGAATAAGTCCTTTGAATGATGAACAAATTTCTATGTGTTCGTTCATAGAAAATGGAGTCAGCTACCCGTTGCGTATTGG